TAGAAAATTTATTCCAACTTAATTCTTCCTAACTTTTCTATTTCAATGAACGGGCTCGTACCAGAATTATAGATGGATACTGAGGAGGACCCGACCCCCTTTTTTTCTCTCCACTCGGACTTTATTATTTGCTTACTTTCGATAATTTCCATCTGAATTTCATATTTCCGATTCTTCCTAACTTTTCTATTTCAATGAACGGGCTCGTACCAGAATTATAGATGGATACTGAGGAGGACCCGACCCCCTTTTCTTCCCTCTTTGCGCACTTTCTTTTTTGATTATTTTCGATTATTTTCATTTGAGTTTCGGAATTTCTATTTTATCGACGCATTTCATATCATGGTTGAAGCGTTCAAAATCTGTGAGGTTTACTCTTCGAAATCCGAAGAAGTGCCCATAGAATTCTTGTCAATGGCTCAATCAATTATTTCTTCGGAATGCTAAAAAAATGACTACTTGATTTTATTAATATATGCCCATGTCGTTTTTCCTGCATTGATTTGATTCTTTCGATAGATTCCGAAATTCATATTGTAAATAATAAAAAATCTAGAAATTCGAACTATAAGAGTAAGACGATTATTTCAGATTGCTCGAAACAAATAAATGTATCAAAGAAATAGAATTGGGTCCTATATTCATTCCATATATGGAATGAATGGAATTGATATCTACATATTATGATATTATGAAGATAATATTGTAGATTGATCTATATTTAGCCTCTATCTTTATTAGAAAGTACAACTTTCTTTATACGCTGTCTAACTTTATACACTACAATAACACTAATAGATAGCATGGTAAGAAAGAAATAGATGAACTTTCTTACCATGCTATCGGATCTCATAGAATACTGCCGATTCTAGTCTGCTCATTTCATTTAAGACGCGAAATTCGAATCCTTTTCATTTGATTTCTTTAAGCATTAATTAATTAATCATTTTGACTGACTGTTTTTACGTAAATGATAAGTAGAAAGGCGGTAGGGACTAGAATGAACAGTGCAGTAGCAATAAATGCAAGAATATTTACTTCCATAATCTCATCGTTTTTTTACTTCAAAATAACTCGGGATTTAATCCCATAGAGATAATAAATCTTTCGCCTGTCAATTCAATGAATTACCTCTCGATGATCTTGAAATCGGATCAATATCATGAATAACAATATCTGAGCTATCAAATCAATTCGTCGTCGAGAATTGAATAGTATAACATAGAAAGATCTTTGTATCCATACCGAATCCAAAATTTCTTTATTTATCATTCTTTTCTGTTCTTTCTTTATCTATAACCTATTCCTTGTACAATCATCGGATAAAGTATCGTCTGACCGCCCGTCCGTTTCCATTAGTCACAAACGCCCAACAAACAATAGAAGCGAAGTGGAAAAAGAAATGAGTTACGTTCTAAACTCCGTTTTTTTAATGATCTAGTTTTCTTGGAAGGCAAAGAAGTGTGATAAAGAGGAGTTCCGGGATAAAGGATGGAATATTCCATCAAACTAACTATTTGAGTTTGGGTTTTGTTCGTTCTTCGACGGGCCCTCTAAAAAAAAAAAATATAGAAAAATAGGAAGGAAAAATGATTTATTCCCCTGCTACTTGCTAAGCTAAAAAAGGGGTGGGATCTTTGATTGATCTTTATTTTTCTTTTACCCCCCCTTCCTTAACGCTCTCAATAATTGTACTATTCTACATATGTCTTTCTCCTACCAATCAGTATTAGTTGAAATAATGAAAATTCCCCTATTTGTTTGATGAGAAGTGCGAAATGCCAAAGGAAAGAAAAAAGAACCCCCTTGGGAATGAAATTCTGCTCCCCGTGCCCCCTTTCACAGAAAAGGGAGAGATTAATTGATGTACTTATTAGATCCGTCGGGACTGACGGGGCTCGAACCCGCAGCTTCCGCCTTGACAGGGCGGTGCTCTGACCAATTGAACTACAATCCCAGGGAAATAGGGGATCTAGCAGAAAATTGGATTCTTTTTTGATTCCTCCGTATCGGGTATTTCTGAAGGACAAGGGGGTTATACCATCTCATGGTAGATTGGTGAATTGTTGGGCCGAGCTGGATTTGAACCAGCGTAGACATATTGCCAACGAATTTACAGTCCGTCCCCATTAACCGCTCGGGCATCGACCCAGGAAGAATCTGTTTTAGGCTTATTGGTAATCCATGATAAACTTCCTTTCGTAGTACCCTACCCCCAGGGGAAGTCGAATCCCCGCTGCCTCCTTGAAAGAGAGATGTCCTGAACCACTAGACGATAGGGGCGTATTTGTCCAACTGCCATCATAACTATGATCATAGTATGAACAGTTTTTAGAAATTGTCAATATAATGGAATGGTATGATTAGATCCGAAGGATCTTTCCCCTTTTCATGATTTCATAGAATGATTCGTCATTCATATTCATGAATCATTCATTAGATTCGCCATTGGATATAGAATACAGAAATTTATATTTATTCTAAATAATAATCTTAATAG